TTTTTCAGAATTGATTTTTTTTTATCATACATAATTGACAACTAAAATTTTGTTCTTTTTATGAACCCCATGTCGATAAATTCGCGAGCCTAGAAATTCATTTCGGCCAATTGAACCTTCTCGAACTGTTTCTTTTTAAGAACCAAAAAGATTTGTGCCAAAATAACAGATGCCAAGAAGACCAAAAGACCTTGGACACGTAATGGGTCTTGAAGTACTATTTCTGCATCTCCCTGACCAAATCCTCCCACATTAGGATTACTCGTTAATGGTTGATCAAATTTGATGGATTCACCCTCTGAAACAAGAACTTCTGGTCCTGGAGGGATAATATCAACCACTTGACGTCCATCCGACGGATCCGTTATGGTTATTTCATACCCCCCTTTTTCTTTTCGTATGATTTTACTTATTATACCTGCTCCTGTAGCATTATAAACTGTATTGTTACTCTTGCTTCCGTCGGGATAAACCTGACCCCTTCCCCTATTCCCCCCTACGTATATAGGATATTTTAAGAAGTGAACATCTTTCTTAGTGGCGGGGTCGGGGGAAAGAATAGGAAAGGTGATTTCACTGTATTTCTGACCAGGGACAGGCCCTATCACAAGAATATTGTTTTTATTAGGGCGATAGTTCTGAAAAGACAAATTGCCTATCTTTTCTTTCATCTCGGGAGAAATACGATTGGAAGGAGCTAATTCAAACCCCTCCGGTAAAATAAGAACAGCCCCCACGTTCAAACCCCCTTTCTTACCATTAGCAAGAACTTGTTTCACTTGCTTATCATAAGGAATTCGAACAACTGCTTCAAATATAGTATCAGGAAGGACCGCTTGTGGAACCTCAATATCCACGGGCTTATTAGCTAAATGGCAATTGGCACATACAATACGCCCAGTTGCTTCTCGTGGATTTTCATAACCCTGCTGCGCAAAAATGGGATATGCACTTGAAATGGATGTCCGAGTTATGATATATATCATGAGCGATACAGAAATGGATCGCATAATATGTTCCTTTACCCAAGAAAAAGTATTTCTAGTTTGCATGGTCTAATCATTGATTCGAAAATTTCTACAATAAGTTGGGTAGGTCGCTAGTATAGTTCCCTATCCACGATTCTGCTATTTATTGGAATCATTTGACTAGAATACTCTAAAATCCCCCGGATAGAACATTTTTAATACTTATGTAGAACTAAACATAAAAAGTAAGAAACATTCTAATTGGATTGGATTAATACCTTTATCAATCATTCATTGAATGATAAATAACTACAAGTGACGGAGATACACGATTTAAATAACGAAAAATCCAATATTTTAAAATAGTATCGAGAATAACTGGAAAAGTGGAAACAAGACCAGATATAATTTGATCATTATGACCAAATCCAAAATCTTTGTAGATAGAACCAATCATTAGTTCCCACCCGTGGGGTGAATGAAATCCGATACATAAATCGGTTAATAAAAGAATCAAAAAAGCTTTTACTGTATCACTTAAGTTATATAGGAATTCCTGAGCCCAAGAATTAAGAATAACAAGTTCTTCATTACCTAAAATAGAATAACCGCTTAGAATAACAAAACAGATTATATTTGTCGAGAAGTGCAAAATCTTATGGATACGATCCTCATTGTATATCTTGATTAATTGGATCGTTTCCTTGTGAATTTCTATAGGAAGCTTTTGTAGATGTGTCTCTGAGTATTCCTTGATCATTTCTTCCAACAAGAGGATTTTCTCTAATTCGATGAACTTTTCTAGAATACTTTTTTCTTGAATATCATTCAAAAAAATTTCGGATTGCCTGGTATTCGACCAACTAGTAACCCAAGATTCCATACTTTTTGTAAATGATAGAGAAATCCACCATGGCAGAAATACTATAGATCCAAGATACAAAAGAGGAGTGAATGCTTTCTTTTTTGCCATTTTGTGCCTTGAATTTTTAATTAACCCGCTGCATTTGTCGACTGTATGTGATCGAATATTTCTTTCAAACATGAGTTCTAGACAAGGTATGACTTTGTGATTTTGTTTGAATCTAGAAAGAATACAGAAATAGACTAAGACTCTATTTCGAATTCGACTGAAGAAATAATACAAAATCATGTTTCCAGATATCTCAATTCATCAAATTTCAAACAAGTGCCGCCTTTCAAGGAATGACCAAAAGAAGTCATTTAAGGAATGAATATTATTGAGATTTTGAGACGAAAGAACTCCCCCTCTATCAAAATATCCAATATTTCGAAAAAAATTCCAACGATTCCCCATAGTCAAGAATAGAATAATTGAAAGAAAGGTATTTTAATGATCAAAAAAATGAGCGGCAAAACAAGACAGAAATGAGCCAGTTATCATTATTAAGAAAACCCGCTATTTATTTTATTGGGTAGTTTATTGGGTAGTAAAGAACACAAACAAAAATATAAAAAAAGGATCGATTGACAAAAAGAAAAGAATTTACACGACAAGATATGATTTATCTACATCTAAAGTATCACTTAGTTATAGAAAAAACAGGATTCTTGCATTTTTTCCTCCTGCTGAGAAAGCATTCGTTCTTCAGCCCAGTCCCCCTTTCTCAAAAGACTTCAATTGGTACGCGCAGGAAATAGGCCAATTCCGCGGCTTTTTGTTCAATTTCTCGTGGAGTCAAATTCTCATCAGTACGGGTCAACGGAATAGCCCCCCGGCCTCTGATGTCCAGATAAAGGACACGACGAGTATAAACGCCCTCTTTAACTTCTATTCGAACGGATTGAATATCTTTTATACGGAATCGGAGGAATATGCGACGATTTTTTCCAGGAAATCCCCAACGAAAAATACACACCATTCCTTCCTTTCTATCGAATCGATCATAACCACTACCTACATTCCAGGAAATTGTGCACCACAAATAGGAACTAATAAAGAGACCCGCGATCCCGTAGAAAGACATCACGATCCCTTGTGGAAAAAAAATGATTTGCTGAGACGGAACAAAAGAGATCAAATTTCTACCAAGATAACAGGAAGTTCCAACCAATAAGAATCCTAATGAACCTAAAAAAACGATAAGAGCCCAGCAAAAATTACTGAGTTTTCGAGACCCCGCTATAAGTTCTATCCATATATGTTCTGATCGCCAACTCATACTTGATCCGATTGCATTTTATTGGAATTGAAAGAATACCCCAAATGGTTTTGACTTTTCTTTTTTGTTTCCGAATGAGTTCCCATCAAACTAATGCTAGTTTGATGGGAACCTTTAGGAGTAATTCATCAAATTGGTTAGATCTAAAATAATAACATACCCTTTATATGATCTCAATATACACATTGATATACATACAGATCCGCCAACTTTACATTTTAATTAAGCATCCAGTGATCCTGATCTATTTGAAACTAGCTAGAATTCAGTTACCCATAGATCATTTTATGCAGGCATAAGAGCTTTCCTTTATGTTCGGCGGAAATCACACGTTCGTACGTATTTCCCAAAATAAATATCTGTGTTATCCTACAAGTTTAAGTTTCAAAAAAAAAAACGGATGAGATTGGGTCCCCTTAGATCTAAACAATCTTGTTTTTTTGAACATGAAGAAATAAAGAAGCCATCGCAATTGCCGGAAATACTAGGCCTACTAAAGGCACAAAAATAGAGGGAAAATGAAAAGTTATCATAAAATGGGTACCTCGATTTACTATTTGTACCTGTTCTTATTTTTTTTATATCGTATGTTTTATTTATACTAATTATAATTCATAATTGTAATTATTATTAATTCATAGTTCGTATTAATTCAATTTGAAAATTCTTATCTTATTAGAGATATAAGTATCTAAGTGAGTATAGAGAATAAGTCCAAAGAATGTAGAACTAAATAAATGGACTTAGTCATCTATCTACACGAAAGATACATATGATAATCCATTTTATTATTTTTCTTCATTTCTTTGTGTTTTGTTCTTGTCTTTGAATTTCATAAAGAAAGATACAAACCTAAATACAAACCTAATATATCTATTTTTCTATATTTGAATTGAATTTGATTATATAGAATTCGTTTTATTTGCCTAATTTCACGAAAGGAAGAACTCGTATTTTTATCTTGTTGATAGAGACTTCTTAATTAGTAATCGGGAATCTAGCTAAAAAAAAGAGTTATCCGCAACTTTTGAGTCTTTCTACAATTAGATCTTAGGTTAACAAAGAAAACTCCCCCCTTAGGTACTTTGACTCCGATAAGCTAACTACTTCTTTGCTCTAAATAAAATAATGAAACTTAGTGGGCTCTACTTGATTGAATTGGAATTCAAAGGAAAGAAGGCGTGGAGTTTAAATAACTCGCCCAGAACGCTTTTTAAAAGATTACGTGGGACGATCAGGTCGAACAAGCCTTTTTGGAATAAATATTCAGCCGCCTGTGAACCCTCGGGTACTGTTTTATTCAATGTTTGTTCAATTACTCTTTTACCCGCAAACGCAATGTAGGAATTTGGTTCGGCAATAATAATATCTCCCAACATACCAAAACTAGCTGTTACCCCACCAGTAGTGGGAGATGTAAAGATTGATACATACAATAACTTTTTATTTAATTGATAATCATATAAGGCAGACGATATTTTAGCCATTTGCATCAAGCTCACACTTCCCTCTTGCATGCGCGCCCCCCCCGAAGCGCACACTATAATAAGAGGTAGAAATTGATTGGTAGCGTACTCAACTAAACGGGTGATTTTCTCCCCGACTACGGATCCCATACTACCCCCCATAAACTGAAAATCCATAACCCCAATTGCTACGGGAATACCATTTACTTGTCCTACGCCCGTTTGAACAGCCTCCGTTAATCCTGTCTTTCTTTGATACGAATCAATACGATCTTTATAAGGTTCCTCCTCCGAATGAAATCCAATGGGATCCAGAGAGACCATGTCTTCATCCATAGGATCCCAAGTACCGGGGTCGATCAAGACTTCGATTCTTTCTGAAC